AAAAATGAGTTAGTTCAGCTAATCTTCTTATACCCTTAGTTAAGGATATTGTATAAAAAACATCTATGTAACCGCGATTATACGACCAATCATATATCACATTTATTATTTTAACCCCCAAAACTTGCATTTTATTAGGAACCCTTTTAACAAATGAATTAAATAAATTCAAATTTTGTAAAGATGAATAAACAGGCTTATATAAAAAGGACGCTATAAGTATTCCGCAATAAGCTATACTGACTGAAAAAACTGCGTTTGTGAGAAATTCATACCAATCGACAGAGTGGATTCGGTTTTGATGTAAAAGGTTTATGGACGGAGTTAACAATTTTGATAATATATCTAAATCCATTCCTTCATAATTGAAGAAAGGAATTCCAATGGCCCCAACGAATAACGTAAATAAAACCAATACAAGCATGGGAAATAGCATAGTATTGTCCGACTCATGGGGATATGAGAAAGTTTTTTTAGTGCCAAAATGAGTAATACTAATAAAAGGCTGCACCATGCTTCTTACATTTTCATTACTATCAATTCGATATGTGTTTAAAAAAGGAGCCTTTTCGTTGTTTTTGATCATTAATAAATCGAATAAACGAAAGTTTGTTTTCATAATTTTAGGCCCTTCTTTACCCCACAGAGACATTGAATAGAATGAGCTGCTTTTTTTGCCACTGTAATTTTGAAAATAAACGTTTAAATGTCCTTCAAAAGTAAGTAAATAGATCCGAAACATATAAAAGGCGGTTAATCCTGCCGTAGAATAAGCTATTATTGCAAAAATCGGTGAATACAACCAACTATCACTAAGAATTTCATCTTTGGACCAAAAACAAGCAAGAGGTGGAATACCACAAAGAGAAAGTGTACCTAATAAAAAAGAAGTTTTTGTAATTGGTACATGTTTTCTTAAACCGCCCATAAGAACCATATTCTGACTTTTATCTGGAGAATACCCAACAATAGCCTCCATCGAATGAATAATAGATCCAGATCCTAAAAACAACAATGCTTTCGAATAAGCATGAGTAATCAAATGAAATAAAGCAGCTTGATAAGAACCCATACCTAAAGCTAACATCATATAACCCAATTGAGACATTGTAGAATAAGCTAAACCTCTCTTAATATCTTTTTGAGCAAGAGCTAAAGTAGCTCCTAAAAACAATGTTATTATACCGATCAAAGATATTAGATTTAATATGTAAGGTATAGCTATGAAAAGAGGAAGAAGCCGAGCTACAAGAAAAATTCCTGCTGCTACCATCGTAGCAGCATGTATAAGAGCCGAAATAGGGGTAGGCCCTTCCATGGCATCGGGTAACCAGACATGAAGGGGAAATTGAGCAGATTTCGCAACTGCGCCGGCAAATAATAGGAAGGCACATAAAGTAACAAATAAAGGATTAACTTCATTATTATAAACCAAGTTATTGAATATTTCAAACAAATCCCGAAATTCAAAACTACCCGTTATCCAATAAAAACCTAAAATTCCTAATAATAACCCAAAATCCCCGACACGATTAGTTACAAACGCTTTTTGACAAGCATTCGCCGCACTAGGTCGGGTGAACCAAAAACCTATTAATAGATAAGAACACATTCCAACTAATTCCCAAAAAATATAAATTTGTATTAAATTAGAACTAGTAACTAATCCCAACATTGAAGTATTGGAAAAACTCATATAAGCAAAAAATCTCACATATCCTCGATCATGAGACATATAATTGTCACTATAAATAAGAACCATAATCCCAACACTAGTGATTAATATTGACATAATAGAAGTAAGTGGATCAACCAAGCAGCCAAACTCTAAAGAAAAATCATTATTGATGGTCCAAGACCATACATATTGATAAACAGAATTGTTATTTAGTTGCTGAATAAAGAAATGGGCTGAAAAAATCATAACTATACTTAATAATAAAACACTCGGAAAAGCCCACATACGGCGAAGATTTTTAGTTGCCGTTGGAAAAAGTAGAAGTCCAGCTCCTATTAACATAGGAACTGGAAGTGGAATGAACGGTATGATCCATGAATATTGATATGTATATTCCATATAAAAATAAATAAAAAAAATTATCTTAATTAATTGTTTCTGATTCACCAGTTCTTATTTCTTTTCTTTTGAAAGCGATCGATTAATAAAAAAAAATTAAGATATATAAAATAAAACTTAAATAGAATTTCCCAGGTTTAATTATTCGGAATCTTTCCAAACTACTTCAAATATTTCAAATGAAGATGAAGAGTTAGGGTTAGTCAAATGATATGAACAATTTACGAGTGAAAAATAAATATGTACTTTGTTTATTATTAAATTTATTATTAATATTGAATTGTTAATATGAAATTAAAATTATTAAGTCCAATTTTATGAAGATAAAAACGAAAAATTGCAATTTCGGTCTAATTATTACGTATTACAATAATTTATTTATATCTATAGAGCAAGGATAAATAATGACAGCAAAAAAGTATTTAATATGAATCATAGGGCCCATAACTTGACTCATAAAACCTATTTCCCATAAAACAAAACCAATTTATTGCAGTTTGGTTCGGCTATTCCCAATCATTAAGAAATTTTTTTAGAACTAATTGATTGTCTTCCATTACAATAAAAGCTATTTGTAGGAAATGCTTTGGTATGCCACACTTTTTTTATGTAAAATAAAAAAGAGGGGCAAAAAAATGGCTTTTAGAAAGTATTTTGTATATTTTAATCAATTAACTACTAGGCTTAGGCTCATTCGAGTTTGAAAATGAAAATTCCTTTCTTCGAACTTGACCAATTTAATTAATATAATAGAAAAAGAAAATTTATTCCATTTTTTTTTATTAAGCAGGAGAGGGATTGAGTTTTTAAATCTTTCGATGTATTTTATTACATGTAAGAATGGAACATGACAAAACTAGAAAGCAAAGACCCAACCCCTTTTGTTTGTATTTTTTATTTTATCAACTTCAATCTATTCTATTTGGCATAGTAGATCTTATTGTTCTTAGTAATATTTTAGACAATTTTTCCATACACCTTTTATGATGAGGGGAATGTAATTTAGAGAATAGCTAGCTAGAGATATAGTAAAGAACAATTGATTTTGAACAATAGATGTCTTTCACATCCAACCGATGAACCGATTATAATTTAAAAATGGCAGTGCCAAAAAAGCGCACCTCTAGTTCAAAAAAACGTATTCGTAAAAATATTTGGAAAAGGAAAGGGTATTGGGCAGCATTGAAAGCTTTTTCGTTAGCGAAATCTCTTTCTACCGGTAGCTCAAAAAGTTTTTTTTGTGTGACAAATAAATAATCAAACAATAGACTAAATAATGTGAATCGGTCTAATTCAAAAAAGAGTCTCATTTTTGTTATAATTTATTTATAAGTTTTTTTTCTAAAGTTTAGAAGTTATCAAGATTATAAATAATATTAATCCAATAATAATAGATAATAATCTAAATTACTATTTCATTTTTATTTAATAAAAAAAAAATTATTTCCATTCTCTAATGTTTTAACCTGATCAATAACAATATAAAATGGAATTCATTTTGTTTTGTTATTTTTTAGTAGAAATAATAATTCGGTTGTCTACTGAATTCAAAAAGTGAATGGTATTCTTTTGTTTGAAAAAAGAATAAACGCAAGCACAAGGTTTCACCTTTTGTTTTGGTATGTTTTATCATTTTCAAGATGGGGATTATCACCTTCCCCATCGACTTGACTCGATAATCAATTTACTTTTTAGTTCTATCCGTGGATTGAAGTCAAAATTATCTAGTTCAAAAAGTTCCGTTTTATTTTCAGGAGACCATAAAGTAATAAACTATGAAACGAAAAACCCCGTTGTTAGTTAAGTTAAAAAACGGATACCCTAAAATAAATAAAAAACAAAACTATTATAAGAATAATTAATATTATTAACGAAAACGTTTAGATTAAATGCCGCCTAATTTTGAAACAAATTTTTAGTCATCAATTTGAATGTTTCCTAAAAAATATTGAATTAACCCCCTCAATCTCGACGATTGAATAAAAATAGGTTATTATGATTTCGAATAAGCCGCTATGGTGAAATCGGTAGACACGCTGCTCTTAGGAAGCAGTGCTAGAGCATCTCGGTTCGAGTCCGAGTAGCGGCATGTCTTTTTCTAAAAGAGTAAGCCCTATAATGAATTCAATTCCCTATTTCAATTCCTATAATTGAGGCCCCCTTTTTAATAAATTTTATGATATTTTCAACTTTAGAGCGTATATTAACTCATATATCCTTTTCGATCATTTCAATTGTAATTACAATTCATTTGATAACTTTATTTGTCGATGAAATCGTAGGACTATATGATTCATCAGAAAAGGGGATGATAGCTACTTTTTTCTGCATAACAGGATTATTAGTTACTCGTTGGATTTATTTTGGGCATTTACCATTAAGCGATTTATATGAATCATTAATTTTTCTTTCGTGGGGTTTTTCCATTATTCATATGATTCCGTATTTTAAAAAACAAAAAAACCATTTAAGCGCAATAACGGCGCCAAGTGTTATTTTTACCCAGGGTTTCGCTACTTCAGGTCTTTTAACCGAAATGCATCAATCCGCAATATTAGTACCTGCTCTCCAATCCCATTGGTTAATGATGCACGTAAGTATGATGGTATTGGGCTATGCAGCTCTTTTGTGTGGATCATTATTATCACTAGCTCTTCTAGTCATTACATTTCGAAAATTCATAAGGATTTTTAGTAAAAGCAATAATTTATTAACGGAGTCGTTTTCCTTTGGTGAGATTCAATACGTGAATGAAAGAAACAATGTGTTACAAAACACTTCTTTGATTTCTTCTCAGAATTATTACAGATATCAATTAATTCAACAATTGGATCGATGGAGTTATCGTATTATTAGTTTAGGGTTTATCCTTTTAACCATAGGTATTCTTTCGGGAGCAGTATGGGCTAATGAAGCATGGGGATCCTATTGGAATTGGGATCCAAAAGAGACTTGGGCATTTATTACTTGGACCATATTTGCGATTTATTTACATATTCGAACAAATAAAAATTATGAAAGCGTAAATTCTGCAATTGTGGCCTCAATGGGCTTTCTTATAATTTGGATATGCTATTTTGGGGTTAATCTATTAGGAATAGGGTTACATAGTTATGGTTCATTTACATTACCATCTAATTGAATAAGGTACTTGACAACTAGAAGCCTAGGGCAGCATACATATATATATGAAACCCTCATGTAAACCATCAAGAACCATTTGAATCATTCCATTTCCATTACTTGATTCAAATGGTTCTCGAAAATGTCAAAAATATCTGGTTATATATAGAATTTATAGAATTCCAATTTTTTTATTTAACTTAAAAACAGAAAAAGACTTTTTTTGTACAATGAACGATTTTAAAAATCATCAGGTTTTTTATTTTTGTTTATTGACAAAAACTATCTATAAAAAAAATTTGATATAATAGCTTCGACCTTGTCAACTGATAATGAGAAAACGAAATCGGGATAAATACCAATACCTATTACAGGGAAAAGGATAGAAATAGAAATAAATAACTCTCGCGGTCCAGAATCAAAAAAATAAGAGTTTGGGGCATTAAAAAGCTTGTATCCATAGAACATCTGGCGTAACATAGATAATGAATAAATAGGAGTTAATATCATTCCAATTGCCATTACAAAAGTAATTAATACTTTTGTCATTAAAAGATATTTTTGGCTAGTAAGTATTCCAAAAAAAACTATCAATTCGGCAACAAAACCGCTCATGCCCGGTAATGCAAGCGAAGCCATTGATAAGATACTGAAAGTCGTGAATATTTTGGGAATTGCGATAGCCATTCCGCCCATTTCGTCGAGATAAATAAGTCGTATTCGATCATAACTCGTTCCGGCCAAGAAAAAAAGCGCAGCGCCAATAAATCCGTGAGAAATTATTTGTAAAATGGCCCCATTGAGCCCTGTATCGCTTATAGAACCAATTCCTATAATTATGAAACCCATATGAGATACAGAGGAATAGGCTATTCTTTTTTTTAAATTACGCTGACCAGGAGATGTTAAAGCTGCATAGATAATTTGAATTGTGCCTACTATCATCAACCAGGGAGAAAATATAGAATGGGCATGGGGTAATAATTCCATATTGATCCGAACCAACCCATACGCTCCCATTTTTAATAAGATTCCGGCTAAAAGCATACAAGTACTATAATGTGCCTCTCCATGGGTGTCTGGTAACCATGTGTGTAGGGGTATGATCGGTGATTTGACAGCAAAAGCAATAAGAAATCCAATATAGAATATTATTTCCAGGGCTATAGGATACGATTGATTAGCTGATGTTTCAAAATTTAATGTCGGTTCATTGGAGCCATATAAACCAATACCCAGAACTCCTATTAATAAAAAAACAGAACCTCCGGCAGTGTACAAAATAAATTTTGTAGCTGAATACAAACGTTTCTTTCCCCCCCACATGGATAGAAGTAGATAAACGGGAATTAATTCTAACTCCCACATGATGAAAAAAAGTAAAAGGTCTTGAGAAGAAAATGGTCCTATTTGACCGCTATACATTGCTAACATTAGGAAATGGAATAGTCGGGAATCTCGAGTAACGGGCCAAGCCGCTAAAGTAGCTAAAGTTGTGATAAATCCTGTCAGTAAAATGGGTCCTATAGAAATTCCATCTATTCCCAATCTCCAGTAAAAATCAAAAAAATTGATCCATTGATAATTCTCCGTTAGTTGCATTAACGGATCATCCAATTGGAAATGATACCCGAATGCATAGGTTGTTAGAAGGAGTTCCGTTATGCATATAAATATAGTATACCATCTTATTACCTTATTTCCTCTATGAGGAAGAAAGAAAATTAAGGAACCCGCGGTTATTGGCAAAACTACAACTAGTGTTAACCAAGGAAAATTATTCATAGTAAAAACAAAATAAACTTGGACCAGAAAAACCCGTGCTCGAAATAAATATATTTTGAGCGCGGGTTTTTGTCGGTAAAGGTAAAAAAATCAAATGTATTCGAGTAGGGTTTTCTGGAACGTATTAATAAGCTAGACCCATACTTCGAGTTGTTTCATGCCATAAATAAACGCGAACACTCAAGAAATCCGTTGGACAGGCGGATTCACATCTCTTACAACCGACACAGTCCTCTGTTCTTGGAGCAGAAGCGATTTGCTTAGCTTTACATCCGTCCCAAGGTATCATTTCTAATACATCGGTTGGGCAGGCTCGCACACATTGAGTACACCCTATACACGTATCATAAATCTTTACTGAGTGTGACATTGGATCTATAAATTTTTGAACGTCAGAAATTTTCGATCTAGTAAATTTGTAAATGAATCATATATTTAAACACCAGATGAATCAATAATTTACCAAAAATTTTGAAGCAATCTACTTCTGGATCGACTCGCGCGATAGAGCCAAGATACTTTGATTTCTTACATTTTCGAAAATGTGGATTAGATTTAATGTATGGGCATGTTAATTTGAATTTATGATGAATATTCTAATTTCTATGATTAATACTACTTATTCAACAAATCCGATTGATTGATACGAGTTGATTTTCTGTTACGATAAATTGACGAAACAATAGCCGGTCCAATAGCTGCTTCAGCGGCGGCAATAGCTATAACAAAAATGGAGAAAATATTTCCTTTTAATTGCCGGCTATCAAAAAAATCAGAAAATGTTACGAAATTTATATTAACCGCATTCAGTATAAGTTCAAGACACATAAGGGCTCTAACCATATTTCGGCTCGTGATCAATCCATAGATACCGATAGAAAATAAGTAGGCACTCAAAACAAGTACATGCTCGAGCATCATTGACTAACTCCTTATCAATTTTGATTCATTTCAATATGAACTGAACAACAATTCAACAGATTCAATTGACTAGAATATAAAGTCCGGAACAAAGGAATATATTGTATTAGTAATAGATTAAATAAAAGAATTTTTATTTTGAGTTTTAGACATAACCAATTTTAAAATGGAAGATAAAAAAATGTAATAACACAGAACAGAGTTGAATTTTGATTACTGTTGCTAATTCTAGAGATTTATTACTGGCGCGCTACAGCAATTGCGCCTATCAAAGCGACTAAAAGAATTATCGAAATGAATTCAAATGGAAGAAAAAAATCTGTTGATAAATGAATTCCAATTTGTTGACTATTACTTATCAAATCTTGCTCTATAATCTGGTTTGATCTTGTAGTCCAAATAATCCCGTACCATGACGTATCCGTAATAGTAATCATTAGTAAAACAAAAATACTTGTACAAACAGGCAAAGTAATCCCATCCCCAACAGTCCAAAGATTAAAATCTTTGTAATACTCTGAACCATTCATGAACATCACAGCAAATACAATTAAAACATTTATAGCTCCCACGTAAATAAGAAGTTGTGCAGCAGCTACAAAATAGGAGTTTAATAGAATATAGAATAAGGATATACAAACAAGAACCATTCCCAATGAAAAGGCAGAATAAATGGGGTTGGTAAATAATACCACACCTATACCTCCTAGTATAAGACCCGATCCCAGAAAGACTAAAAGAAAATCATGTATTGGTCCAGGCAAATCCATTATATGTAAAATAAGAGATAAATAAATCTAAATGTTTTTCATGACCTTATTGAGACCCGACCAGAAAAATTTTTTTTTTGAGAAATTCCTAATTAAATCCTAAGAGATATGACTAAATGTAGGTACAATTATTGGGCTAATTTTATTCTTTATCTGAAGGAATAGTTCTAATCCGAAATTTTTTATAATTTTTTATTTCGAAATATATACAGATATATTAATTAATAGATTTTCAATCCAAATTAAGGCTCGATTCTTATCAACCAATCAATAGTTGGAATTTGTAGTTATTGACCAAACAAAACGAAAGAACCCTTATTTCTTTAAATTAGATCAAAAACCAACCTTAGTATTGTTAAAGTAATTGGAAATTATTCTTTAATCACGAGATTTACTTATTTTGAGGCGAATTAAAAATTGTTCGAATTGTATAATCGTCAATTACTGACATCGGTAAACGACCCAAAGCAATTTGATTATAATTTAATTCGTGACGATCATAAGTAGAAAGTTCATATTCTTCAGTCATTGATAAACAATTTGTTGGACAATACTCAACACAATTACCACAAAATATACAGATTCCGAAATCAATACTGTAATTAAGTAATCGTTTCTTTCGAATATCCGTTTCCAATTTCCAATCAACAACGGGTAGATCTATAGGACATACACGAACACATACTTCACAAGCAATACATTTATCAAATTCAAAATGAATTCGACCACGGAAACGCTCCGCGGTGATTAATTTTTCATAAGGATATTGAATAGTTACGGGTAAACGATTTGCGTGAGATAAAGTAATCATGAAACTTTGACCAATGTACCTTGCAGCCCGTATTGTTTGTTGACCATAATTCATGAACCCAGTTACCATAGAAAACATATCGTGAATATATATATATGAATTATTTTATGTTTGTTTATTTCTCTTGTTTGAGACAAATTGTGAATATAGAATATTCCTTTATAGCGAAAAGAGTTGGGAAGAAGTTGTTAATAATAGATTACCGAGAGAGATCGGTAAAAGAAATTTCCATCCAAGATTTAATAGTTGGTCCATTCTTAGCCTCGGCAAAGTCCATCTTGTTGTGATAGGAATGAACAAGAACAAATAAGTTTTAGTTAATGTAATAAAGATACCAATTGTCGCTCCAAAGACTCCACCCAGTTTATTTATTTCAAAAAACTCAGAAACATATATGTCTGGAATAGAGATATTCCAACCTCCCAAGTAAAGAACCGTTACAAATAATGAAGAAACTAATAGGTTTAGATAGGAAGCAACATAAAATAAACCAAATTTGATACCCGAGTATTCGGTTTGATAACCTGCTACTAATTCTTCTTCTGCTTCTGGTAAATCAAAAGGTAATCTCTCACATTCTGCTAGGGAAGAGATGAGAAAAATGATAAACCCTATAGGCTGACGCCACAAATTCCACCCCCCCAAACCATATTTTGATTGCGCCTCAACTATATCAATTGTACTTGAACTGTTAGATAATCATAGTCGGTGATACCATCACTGTTACCATCGCTATTACAGAACCGTACATGAGATTTTCACCTCATACGGCTCCTTGAAGGCCATAAATAAATCTAAGGACCGGGTAAGTATTATTTTATCTTGATATGTTTGTAGGATGGATAAGGTCAAACTTTATTGGACGGTCCAAAATTAGACCAATAGAATTCTGTCTGTTATAATTATTAGTTTTATATAATTCTTATTTTAATAATTAAATAAATTTAAATAAAATAAATTAATAATAAAAAAAAAAAACAAAGTACTTCTGAATTGATCTCACCCCTTCTTTAATAATTTCAATTCTTCTTTGTTGAGTAATAACTTAATTCTTCAATAAAATACTTCTTGTAGAAATATAACTAGCCCGTCGTTTTTACTTATGAAAAAGAATTCCATATTAATTCATGAATTATGATACATATTCTATATATGGATATGGAAAAGGATAAAAAAGATATTTTTTTATTGGAATTGGGTTTCTTTCTCTTTTTTTTTTTCATTCCTATTCTTCTTTCTATTTCTGAAAAAAAGAGGGCTTACAAAATAAAGGATTTTTTCGTTCCCAATAGTTATGTATTTAATCGGTGGATAGGAGCATACTCTGGATTGGAATCGTGCCTTGGGGAGTACTGCCTAATAATTTCTACCAACCTTAAGCCCCAATTAGTATTCTTTGTTTGTATATTATGTAAAAATGTCCTTTTGGATAATTTACAGAATTTCCATTTCCATTACAAATCCGTTACATATCTTGGTGTTTCTAACCATCCACTCGTTTTTGTTCAACCCCCCGTTATGATAATACATGTATCTTAATACATACAAATGATAGTGAAAACTCAATACGGTGGATCTTTTGAGCCCGCTTCAAGTCAGGATGACTAATTAACCAATCTTGGGGTAAACGGTTTCTTATGTTTATGTTTATTTCCGCTTAACTCTTTAACTCTTATACATGGAAAATGAGACTCAATATTTTTACTGCGAATTTATATATTCTAAATTATCTAATTTATATATTATATATAATATAAGCTGTTTTCTTTCACTCATATAACTATTTGATTTAATTCTTCAATCCGAATAATGAATAAAAAAAATGAAGATATCTAACTTTACTCAATTCATTCCACCACTTTCCTAGAAAGGAAGAATAGAGAAAAGTTTATGTCTATATATCAACGAATCGCACGTAGAGATATTGATAACACACATAAAGTTAATGGTATTTCATAACTAATCGATTGAGCAGCAGCTCGTAGACCACCTAAAAAGGAATATTTATTATTTGACCCGTATCCTGACATAAGAAGTCCAATGGGAGCAATACTTGAAATAGCAATCCATAAAAAAACACCAATATTGAGATCCGCTAAAACAAGGCGATAACCAAACGGAACTACTAAATAGCTTACTAAAATTGATATCACTGCTATGGATGGACCGATACTGAATAAACGAGTATCCCCTCTAGATGGAAAAAGATTTTCTTTGAAAAGAAGTTTTGTCCCATCTGCTAGAGCTTGAAGAACTCCCAAAGGACCGGCGTATTCAGGTCCAATACGTTGTTGTATTCCCGCGGATATTTCTCTTTCTAACCATACAATTACCAGTACGCCTATTGTGATTCCCAATACAAGAGTCAAAATAGGAATAAGTAACCATATAATTCCATAGACCCCTTTTAAAAATTCCAATCTAGAAAAAGAATCGATATCTTGTACTTCTGGTGTATCAATTATCATTTCAACGATCAACTTCTCCCATAATGATATCTATACTACCTAGTATTGTCATAATATCAGCCAATTTCATTCTTTTAACTAACTGAGGAAGAATTTGCAAATTGATAAAACCCGGCGGTCGAATTTTCCATCTCCAAGGAAAACCACTCCGATCCCCTATCAGAAAAACCCCCAACTCCCCTTTTGGAGCTTCCACTCTCACATAAAGTTCTTGTTTCGGCAATTCAAATGTAGGAGAAGGTTTTTTACTAATAAAGCGATATTCAAAATCATTCCATTCTGGATTCCTTTCTCTATCAAAGTATCGGGTTTCTAAATTCTCATATGGCCCCCCCGGAATTCCTTCGAGAGCCTGTTGAATAATTTTTATGGATTCCATCATTTCACCAATTCGGACTAGATAACGAGCCAACGAATCCCCTTCTTTTTGCCACTGTACTTCCCAATCAAATTCGTCATAACACTCATACTGATCAACTTTACGAAGATCCCATTGTATTCCGGACGCTCGCAGCATCGGTCCCGATAAACCCCAATTTATTACTTCCTCTCGACCAATAATGCCTACCCCCTCGACTCGTTCTAAAAAAATAGGATTGCGTGTAATAAGTTGTTGATATTCAGCAACCCTTATTAAAAAATAATCGCAGAAATCCAAACATTTATCTATCCAGCCATGAGGGAGATCAGCCGCTACCCCTCCGATCCGAAAATAATTATGCATCATTCTCATACCGGTGGCAGCTTCGAATAGATCATATACTAATTCTCTTTCTCTGAAAATATAGAAAAAGGGAGTCTGTGCACCAATATCCGCCATAAAAGGACCGAGCCATAACAGATGAGAAGCTATACGACTCAACTCCAACATAATTATTCTGATATAGCTGGCTCTTTTAGGTACTTGAATATTTCCCAGCTGTTCCGGTCCATTTACCGTTATTGCTTCTGTGAACATAGTAGCTAAATAATCCCAACGTGTTACATAAGGCAAATATTGTATAATTGTTCGGTTTTCCGCAATTTTTTCCATCCCTCGGTGTAAATAACCCAATATTGGTTCACAGTCAATAACATCTTCACCATCTAGAGTAATGATAAGTCGAAGAACACCATGCATTGATGGATGGTGGGGACCCATATTGACTACCATGAGGTCTTTTCTTGGAGCTGGTATATTCATAGGTTTTTCCTTAATTCATTCTTTCATGAATTGTTGAAAACGAAAAAAAGTTCATTCAAATTCAAGATCTAATAAATCAAATAATTCAAAATGCTTCTTCAAATTAACGAGTTTTTGATTCCCGAATATCCAACCGATTAATTAATTCTTTATAACCTATTCTATTTTTCTTTGACAAATAAGATAGCAGTCGTTGGCGTTTTCCCAGAATTTTACGTAGACCTCTCTGAGATAAATAGTCTTTTTTGTGTAATTGTAAATGTGAAGTAAGTCTTCGTATCCTATTGGTGAAACTAAATATTTGAAATTCAACAGAACCCCTGTTTTCTTCTTTTTCTTCTTGTGAAATAACTGAGATGAATGAATTTTTTACCATAAAATGAAACCCCCTTCTTTTTTTAAGATATTTTTATTGATAGATATCTTTATTGATCAGTAATAATAATGTCACTTGTTTTAGTTTGGTATAGACAATAATCTTAATTTTGTTCTAATTTCGAATTTTATTAAATCAAATGAAATCAATCCGATTTTAATTTAAAAATTCGATTTGAAAAGGTATACAAAAGCATGGTTGTTTTCCGTACTCCAAAAAGATAAAAACTTAGTCCTAAAATCAGAAGATTTTATTGATTCATTTCGAGATCGAATTGATATGTCATTGAATTAGTATCATGTATCAGAATGGAATGTAAGACAATGAATGTGTGCACCCCTTTGTCGTCATAGACCCGCTACGATATGGGAAAGGTAGCAAAAATATACTAGTAATGAATTTTCAATCGCGGATACATATGTATCCTTACCATACCGAAACGACTGCCGTTATTGCTATCAAACCAATACCGATTCATACAAGCTAAATCTTCTAATCGATAATTGGGCCACAGAAATAACTTTAATTTAATAAGTTTCTTTTGATATCCTTTGCTTTTATCCAAAACCTGACTGTTTACCTTATTCCCATTCCCCAATGCTGAATTTTTATGCATATCATTTCTATTCCTAGAATTGAAACAAATTAGAATTCGAAATTCTCTCCGAAGTCTAGGTGATAAAAGATTTTCAGGAACAAACAAATCATAATGATTTTTATCCCTATTTCCAGTCATCTTTTTATATTTGGTAATGACTTCATCAGAATTCTTATCAACATGAGTTTTTTCTCGGTATTTTTGATTAATTTTGTGTTTACTTTGATGAACCAACGAAATACCAATGGTTTGAGACATAATAAATTGCCCATCATTTTTTATAGATAGACGAATTGGTTCAATAATCAAAATTCCTCTTTTGATCAATTCTGTAAGAGTTAAATTTTTCTGAATCATCAGAATATCAAGACTCATTTCTCCCCTTTGAATAGAGGATATAGTTATTTCTCGTGGATTTATCAGTCTAAGCAGGAGACAATATACTTTGATGTTATTAATTATTTTTTTATTTAAAATATCATCCCATCGCAATTGAAAAAGAAAATACCTTTTTAGTAAGAAATCAAACTCCGCTTTTGTATTGTTCTTGTATTGCTTTTTATTTTTATGTTTTTTCATGTCCGAGCCCGTATAATCTTCTTCAACATCTTTTTCTTGGTTTGAAAGAGCAGATTCAAGGTTTGCTTGGTCCACGGATTCTTTTTGCCCTTTATTTCGTTTTTTTAATTCAAGAGATTTTTTTTCATTGGAGGATATTGATATAAAAGGATCTTTTTTTTTATTTCCAGCGATGCTTTTGTTTTCAATATCAGTAGCGTTTTCATTTATATTAGAATCTAAAAGAAGTAATTTTATTGGTATAACCCACGGTTTTGTTTTATACAAATTATAAAATATTAAAAATTCTGGGAAGAACCAACGTTCAAGATTTGATATGGGACGGTTTAGTATTTCTTCATTCATTCCCATCCAATCAAAAAAACTTTTTTGATTGGATAAGTTGATTTCTTGATCTTGATGAATTGTGAGATAAAAAAGGTTTTTCTTTTTGATTTGATCAATTATTTGATAATTATTAAGCTTAGCCTTAGTAGATTTTTTATTACTGTTTGGGTCAGTATAAATATTGATCCAAGCCTCGATATCGATTTTCGTTCTAAGACAAAAATCGAGAATTCTCCAATCAAAAAATTTTCTATCCAGATTTTTCTCCATATCTCTAATATCATCTTGTACTAGATCCTTATTGCTAGGGATAATAGGAATACCTTCCATCATATAAAAAGATTTTCGTTTATTTGTGTTGGAATTCGAAAAAACTTCTTGGTTATTTTTTACGTGTAATGACGATTCATAAATTGAAGAGTACTTCGTATCTTCAGAATTAATAGATTTATATGCTAACCGATCATATCTATATTGTTTTTTAAAATTCTCTTTTTCATTTAGTAATGAAGCCGTTTCAAAATTATTTTGTTTTTCGTAGTGAATAAATTTTGTTTTTTTAGATGAGTTGCATAAATCCTTATTTTGATTCATACAGTGTTGATTGAATTGATTTCGCCATTTTTGTGGTACTAGTCTAGACCATCTAATCTGAGATATATCATATTGATAATGATTCCTTAACCAATTTGTCCATTGATTTATTCCAGAATTCTGACGATTCTTATGTCTTAATTGAGAATGAAAAAGTTCTTGTGTTCCAACAAAATAATCCTTTATTTCAGTCTTAATAAAAGGGGCTGCTCCATTATATTGAAAGACAGGTTTTAACTTATAAAAATCAAAATTAATAAATTGGGTTTGTGAGAGTTTGTAAAATACATAGGCTTGTGAAAAGTGGGATAAGTCACAAAAAGTATTTGAATTCTTATTACTAATATTAGTATTATAAAGTGCCTTTTTTATAGTCGAAATAAAGTGAATTAAACTTTGATTTGTTTTATCCATTTTTTCTTGATTTGTTTCATTATTGGTAATGTATTTATTAATAATTTTTTTTATTGATTCAAGAAATGGTTGTGTATTGATCCTAGGAATATTAATGATCCACAGAAAGATATCTATGTATATCCTTTCAATGAAAAATTTCATAAAATAATGTAATTTGCGTATTAGTCGAGCATTTTTTCTTTTTAATATCTGCAAAATATTTTTTTGTGATTCCAACCCTTTATCATCATCACTTATTTTGTTAGAACGAATATTTCGATCCGGAATTCGAAATCCGCCCTTTTTTTTATTTGTAATTTTTTCTATTTGGTTTATGGTTGTGCTTGTTCTATCAGTTAGATCCCGCATTTTTTTTTCTGTCAATGAATAATTTGTCCAATTCCGAGGTATAGTTTCAATGGATGATGGTATAGTTTCAATGGACAATTCATCAATCATCAGATTACTGGTTATAGAATCTTTTTTAGTTTTACTCAATTCATATACTTTTCTTTTTCTCAATCCAAATAATAGAATTGGATTTATTTGTGAGAGTTCTTTTTTTATTTCTTTTAAAAAAAGAATCTTTTTAATGACCCATTTTTTTGTTTCTTTTAAAACATTTACAAACAATTTTGTTTTTTCTTTTAAAATTCTTAGAATTAGAAAGCATTTCTTTTTCAATTTTCTAATTTTTCTTTTGAGTTCTTTAAAAATGGGTTCAAAAAATGAAAGTTGTTTTCTGGGAGAATCAAAAGGGAATTCAGCTTCCATTCCAAAAATTGTTAAAAAACAAAAATCATTTTTTGAATCTTTCTTTTTCATTGGATCATTATAAGGGGTTCGTGGGTTAGATGTGTGCCAAGGTTTCAGACGAAAAGGAAATAGGATCTTAATCTGAATACCGTCTGTTAACCAGTTTTTTGGAAATTCTTTTTCTGATAATTGAACGCCATTATAGGTGCATTTAACATACATTTCTCGATTCCAATCTTTAAAATCCTCGGACCATTCGGGAAATTGAAACAATAGCATACGGGCGATATTTTTAACTATTATCAATGAAGGCAATATAATATATTTTCTAAGAATAGATTGGGTTACTAACAAAAAACCTCTTAGTACTTGAGCAAGTAAAATACTATCCCAGGCTTCCGCTATTTCTATACGTACTTTCTCCTTTCTTTTGGCTTCCTCTTTTTTATCCTCTTCCTTTTTTTTCTCACTTTCTTCTGTGGTTTTCTCTTTATAATCCGAAATTTTGAGTTCTGTGTTTGTCCACATAAAATTTCTCAAAATTAGGTTTATACGTTCGGAAATATCAAAAGAAAAAATGGGGGATTTGTCTATTCGGTCCAAAAAGAGGGGGGAATGCGCATCTGCCTCAAAGAATTTCCAAGTAACTATTTTACGTCTTTGAGCACGCACAGAGCCTTTGATTATGTCTCGACGAAAATTTGATTGTTGTGAATAATGTATCAAAGCCACTTGG